TTGCTCATCATTAAGACGCTTGCTGCTGGATCGTGGCCTCTCGAGACGAGAGAATGGATGACTGCATCTTTGATAAACTGCTAGTACATTACCTGATAATTCGAGGCTATTTGGAAATAGCCCTAATCTAAATCTAATTAGGGCTATAGAACGATATATTTTCCCAAATCCGAGAGGAAAAATATTGACAGCATGCAAGGATCCAATTTTGACTTCCAGGGAACGAACTGATAGTTCTAACATCTAGTAACGGGTCGAGCGAATAGAGGCCTCTTCACCTTCAGCTCTGGAAATGTCATCACATCAGGAGAACGATGGATTTGTTTCTCCGAACTTTTCAGTATTTCGAAGAGACCGTTGTTTCCATCTTTCCTTTCCTGGACTATTGGGATCCTATCTTGATCCTGTGGCGATTTTGCATGCATATATTATGCACAAGGACAGGTAACATTTGACCTACTCCTAATGGTAAAGGCGAGCCCTATTTTGAATCAAATAGGTTTTTAATCAAATGGATCTCCCCAAGTAGGATTCGAACCTACGACCAGTCAGTTAACAGCCGACCGCTCTACCACTGAGCTATTGAGGAACAACGGAGGGTTAGATCCCATATACGTTCAAGATTCTTGTTCTTTGGACCGACCCATGACCAGTGCATTAACTATTGAGACACTCAATAAGGTTTCTTCGTAACTCTTGGAACTTTGTGTACACCCCACCCTAGAGTTATTGAACTCTAAATACAATAGGATCTATTATTATTATTACTACCATTCAATTCTTTTATTACTTTCAAAAGTAATAATTCGATTATATAGAACCTTTTAATAAAAAGAAAGAGAACTTTTAGATTTAGATAAAGGAGGATTGGCGGGTGAAAATAGCAGTTTACGGGAAAGGCGGAATCGGTAAATCAACGACTAGTTGTAATATCTCAGTCGCCCTAGCGAGACGTGGTCAAAAAGTGTTACAGATTGGGTGTGATCCCAAACACGATAGTACTTTTACTCTTACAGGATTTCTAATACCTACAATTATAGATACTTTACAATCCAAGGATTATCATTATGAGGATATTTGGCCCGAAGATGTAATTCACAAGGGTTATGGAGGGGTTGATTGTGTGGAAGCAGGGGGTCCACCCGCAGGAGCCGGATGTGGAGGATATGTGGTGGGAGAAACTGTAAAGTTGTTAAAAGAATTAAATGCATTTTACGAATATGATATTATATTATTCGATGTATTAGGTGACGTGGTCTGTGGAGGTTTTGCCGCTCCATTGAACTATGCAGATTATTGTGTAATAATTACAGATAATGGATTCGATGCATTATTTGCAGCTAATCGTATTACTGCCTCTATAAGGGAAAAAGCTCGTACACATCCACTCCGATTAGCAGGCTTGGTTGGAAATCGTACATCTAGAAGAGATCTTATCAATAAATATGTAGAAGCCTGTCCAATGCCCGTAATAGAAGTATTACCTATTATCGAGGATATCCGAGTTTCCAGAGTCAAGGGTAAAACCTTATTTGAAATGGTTGGATTTGAACCATCCCTTAACTATGTGTGTCAATATTATCTAGACATAGCAGATCAAATATTGTCCCAACCAGAAGGTATTGTTCCAAAAGAGATTCCAGATCGGGAATTATTCAGTTTACTCTCTGATCTTTATCTAAATCCCATTGGTGGTGGGGGACAGAAAAAAAAGAATCAGGAAAATTTACTTGGGTTTACGAGGATTTAGAATCAACAATTTATCCACAATTCGTTGTAAATTTGATTCTTTCTTTTTATTATTCTTTTTATTCATTATTTCTTTTCCTTATTTATCCTCAGCCATTTATTCTTCCCCTTCCTATTATGTCGGCCAAAATTGATGAAACTATCACTTTTGAATGTGAAACGGGTAATTATCATACTTTTTGTCCTATTAGCTGTGTATCCTGGTTGTATCAAAAGATTGAAGACAGTTTCTTTTTGGTAGTGGGCACAAAAACATGTGGTTATTTTCTCCAAAATGCACTTGGAGTTATGATTTTTGCAGAACCCCGCTATGCAATGGCGGAATTAGAAGAAGGAGATATCTCGGCCCATTTGAACGATTATGAGGAATTGAAAACGCTTTGTATTCGGATAAGAAAAGATAGAGACCCCAGCGTGATCATATGGATAGGCACTTGTACTACAGAAATAATCAAAATGGATTTGGAAGGTATGGCACCCAAATTGGAATATGAAATTGGAATACCAATTCTAGTGGCAAGAGCAAATGGATTGGATTATGCTTTTACTCAGGGGGAAGATACTGTGTTAGCTGTAATGGCACATCGTTGTCCAGAACAAGAATTCCCCATTGGTGAATCAAAAGAAACTATAACAAAAACAAAATTATTCCCTTTTCCTCTTCTGAAGGAAAAGAAATTGGTGGAATATGCAAATCATCCTCCCTTAGTTATTTTTGGGTCTTTACCCTCGAATTTGGTCTCTCAACTTGATACAGAATTAAGACGCCAATTCATCAAGGTATCAGGTTGGTTGCCCGCTCAGAGATATGCCGATCTTCCATCACTGGGTGATGGAGTTTATGTTTGTGGCGTTAACCCCTTTCTGGGTCGTACAGCAACAACTTTGATAAGACGAAAAAAATGTGAATTAATCGTAGCTCCTTTTCCTATTGGTCCGGACGGAACGCGTGCTTGGATCGAAAGGATTTGTCCTGTATTTGGTATTGAGACCCAGAGTCTGGAGGAAAGAGAGGAACGGATATGGGAGAGTTTAAAAGATTATCTTGATTTGGTACGCGGAAAATCTGTCTTTTTCATGGGAGATAATTTGCTAGAAATATCTCTAGCAAGATTCTTAATCAGATGTGGTATGATCGTTTATGAAATTGGTATTCCATATATGGATAAACGGTATCAAGCTGCTGAATTAGCACTTTTAAAAGATACATGTATAAAAATGTGTATACCAATCCCACGAATTGTGGAGAAACCAGACAATTCGAATCAGATACGACGTATGCGCGAGCTACAACCCGACTTAGCCATCACCGGAATGGCTCATGCTAACCCGTTAGGGGCGAGAGGAATTGATACTAAATGGTCAGTTGAATTTACTTTTGCCCAGATTCATGGATTTGCCAATGCAAGAGATGTACTTGAATTGGTTACCCGCCCTCTACGACGTAACGAAAATTTAGATAACTTGGATAGGACCACCCTGGTCAGAAAGAACAACGAGTTCTATACCAGTACTCCTAGATAAGCTAACAGAGAATATATTTATTAATAGCATATGCATATATCCAGATGTTATGTTATAATATATATTATAAATCTTCTATATGTTAGATATTGGAATCTATTCTGTTAAATCGAATTTATGGATGTATAAAATGATGACTATTCCTATCTGTATCTCCCATATATATATGGGGGATACCAGATCTATTAATTCTATTCCTGTTTCTCATTCTTAATTTTCAATCAACAAGGAGTTTCGATATGATAAGAGTACTTGGTCTACTATGGGATCCATTATCATCATGGGTAGAAGTCTCAGGTCCGATCATTTTATTTGGGCTATATTATGGATTTCTCGCTACATTGCCTTTTGGTCCCTCTAAAATCTATTCGATGAGATCTTTCTTTTTGGGAGAACCTATCTATGGTATTATAGCTATAAGTGGTTCTATTACGGGACAATTAATAGTCTTTTTGTCCATGTACTATTCGCCCATCTATGCAGCGTTGTGGAAACCTCACGCAATAACTTTATTAGTCGTACCATATATGTTCTTTCGTTTTAATCAAATTAACAAAGAACCTTCAAGTTCTGAATCTCCGCACCCCATGAATTCGATCAACAATCCAAAAATTCTAAGTCTATTTATGGGTGGTCTAATTCTTCAATTGTTTAATCCCATTCTTTTAGCAAATCCCGTATTAACAAGACTAGTGAACCTCTTTCTTTTTCGTTACAGCAATAATATATCGTTTATTATAAGTGGTTTTTGCGGTTGGTTGGGTGGTAATATTCTATTCATCATTTTGACAAAATTGGTCTCTTTCCGTATAGAACGTAATTCACCTATTGATTATACTAGATTAAGACGTTATATCCATCGGACCTTTAGTCTACTTCTTCTTTCTTATTGTTCATTCTATTTAGGTAGGGCCCCATTACTTTTTCTTAAAAGCAAAAATGATGACATCGGTGACAAAGATGACGGCTCTGTGGTTATGGCTAGAGATGAAGATGACCGCTCTGTTACTATGGCTAGAGATGAAGATGACCGTTCTGTGGTTATGACTAGAGATGAAGATGACAGCTTTGTGGCTATGGTTAGAGATGAAGATGACCGCTCTGTGGCTATGGCTAGAGATAAAGATGTGGCTATGGCTATAGATGAAGATGAAAATGAAAATGAAAGCTCTGTGGCTATGGCTATAGATGAAAATGACAGCTTTGCGGCTATGGCTATAGATCCGAAAAAATTGAAAGGACTTCCGAAAGAAGAACCATTATCATGGTTCAAGCAACCATGGCCCATTATGTTCTTTGATCATAATAGAGCTTATCGGCCGATACGATATATCGGGAATAGCCCATTTACTCGCCTAGGTCCTGTGAGGACCGAAGTATCTCAATATTTTTTTGGCACATATTCGAGTGATGGAAAACAAAGAATCTCTTTTACGTTTTTACCTAGTGTATTGGTCCTTGGGGAAAAGCTCGGAAAATATAGAGATCTTTTAGATACTTCTTGCTCATCTGAGGATCCTTATCATAGATGGATCCATACCATGAAAAGAAGAAGAGATTTTTTAGGGAATGAATTTTCGGATCGAGTGAAAGCTCTAAGCAATGGATCTCCTGCTGAAAATGTTATCGAAAGGAGAGTGGAATTCTCCAATTCTCAGGGAGATTCTTTTATTGAAATGTATGATCCATTCCTTAATGGGGCATTCCGTGGAACAATAAACCAACTCGAGTCCCCCCGAATGCTGAACGATTCGATCATTTCTAATCTTTCGGATTTTGTAGAGGTATCTATGAAAGACTGTAAAGAGGGATACCAAAATGATCAATTTGGGTATGGGTACCATATATCTCATCGTTGGCAGGAATTGGAACACGAAAGCTTTCGACTACCCTGGGAACCCTTACCTACAGATACTGTTCGTTCGCTTGTTCCGATCACTAAATCATCGGAAAGAGGAAAAGTTGAACCTATTTCGAAACGGCTCTATCTATTAGCAGAACGAATAATTGCAAATCAAGCAAGGAAGAAGATATTTGAAGAGTCTTTGTCAAATATAGATTCTTCAAATATAGATTCTTCAAATATAGATTCTTCTTTTGGTAACCTGATCTATCCAAAAGATTCGTTGGAAATGACTTCTGATCAGATCCAAGAGATCTATGCAAAAGATGATGATTCGTTGATACATTTTCTGTGGTTGGAAATAGCCTTTCGAGTAGCCTATATAGATATCGTACCGGAAATAGCTTCATGTAATGAACGGATCTACACAAACTATTTGGTGAATATTTACAACCAAATCGACGGTAGAAACGTTTCGCCCACAGGTACCATAAAATGGGAATTGATTCTTGATCTTTTTACTACGAATACGGAACAGAAAGTGACTTCAGAACAGATTTTTCTTTTCGAGTCTTTGGCGCAACATGAGTGGACAATACTACGAAATTTTCGTGGGAATGTATCTACGGATGATTCAACGCAAACGAAAGATTTTCTTACCCTTTACAGGGAAATACTATTGAATGAACCTCTCCAAATGAAAGAGATTCAGAAACATGTGCCTCGATGGTCATCTAATGTTACGATGGATGAATCTGATGATGTAGACACAACTCCAATCACAACGAATAGCATTCGTGCAAGAAAGGTCAGAAGTACACTGACTTTTGATATTGGGGACAGAGAAATAGTTATGAAACGTTATTTTGTCGAATCAGATTATCGTCGGAACTTAATCAAAGGATCCATACGTGCTCAAAGACGTAAAATTATGATATGGAAGAGGATGCAACCGAATGTACATTCCTTTTTCTTTTTGGTAAGAAAGGAAATACCCACTTATCCTAAAGATCATTACGACACGTCCGATTCTGATAGAGTGAATATGGAACGAATCCCTAAAGAAATTAGGGAGCAAATCCAGAGATACGAAGAAGAATCGGAGCCGGTCCCCCACAGTCCGACACTCGCTGAGTCCTTATGTACAATGTGGCCGGAATTGAACTATTTAAGAGGTTTATTTTTAGTGGCTCAATCAAATCTTAGAAAAAGTATAATATTACCATCACTTATAATAGCCAAAAATATTGGTCGTATATTATTATTTCAAGGCTCCGAATTTCCAAAAGATTGGGAACAAATGAGGAGAGAAGTGCATATCAAATGCGCTCCTGATGGTACCGAATATTCTGAAACAGAATTCCCAGACAAATGGAAAAGAAATGGTATGCAGATAAAGCTTCTATTTCCTTTTCGTTTGAAGCCTTGGCATAGCCCCGAACTCCAATTCGAGAAAAAATTGCGTTGGAGCTATTTAACGACCCTTGGATTTGAAACTGACATACCTTTTGGTGATCCAATCCCACAGCTAGGACCTTTTTCGGAATTTTTTCAACCTATCTTCAAAGAATTGATCTTCAAAAAATTGAAGAGAGGGTTGATCATCTTTCAAAAATTGAGAAAAGGATTGATTCTTTTCAAAAAATTGAAGAGACGATTGATGGGATCTACAGGAATAAGACGCGTTCCACGAGTTAGATATATAGACAAAAGTGAACTGAATGACCGGATACAAAATAAATTACTGAGTGAGACTACCCCTATGGATAGTGCAAATGATTCATCAGAAATGAATGATCCATTTGGATATGAAACCCGAACAATTAATGTGAAAGATCCAGATGATCGGATGACCACAATGAAGGAGCGGATAAAATCTATCGCGATCATAAATAGCGCTCCTATAACTGGAATGTCTCTGGTGGATTCAGAGAGTAATAATGGATCGAAGGGGAGTTTGGGATCAACATTCAAAAAACGATTGGTTCAGATTCGGCGAATACCTGGTCGATTTCGAAAGAAAAGTGTCCAATTAATCCGAAAAAGGTTCTATTCAATGAAATTAATGAAACTTTTTCTCAAAAGAATGGACCGATATCTTTTACCAAGTTTTATTCATTTCCTCGAGTCAAATATAAAATTTTGGATTCGATCCGCTTGGATCCGATCCACGGGGAATATAGCCACAATTTACGGACAAATATTCATTATTAATAATGATATTTCAAGAATAAATAGAGGTAAAATTACCAACTACTATTTGATCAACGAAAAAATACAAGATTTTGAAATTAATCCTGATCGAAACATGTTCTCAATGTCCCAAGCATATGTATTTCACAAGATATGGCAGATAAGGGCAATGAACAGGTCCTATTCAAAGTATTTATTCAAATCCCGAGCCCAAACATCATATCCCTTGATCAAGAAGAAGATCCAAGAATTATTAGATATACAAAGAATATTGGATCACGAGAAACCACAAGATCTGAAGGAGAATGACTGGAAACAATGGTTGAGATGTTTTGACCGGTACAACATATCCCCAGAGATATGGTCTAGGATAAACCCACAGAACTGGAGAAATGGAGTAAGTAAGCAATGTACGTGCTATGAAGAACAATTCATTCCCTATGAACAACAAAAAGATTCTATATTTGCAGCTGTGATGGAACCTTATTTGGGACTACTTCGGAAAATGAACAAACGTTACAGATACGATCTCTTATCATATAGTTATCTCAATTCTACAAAAGATTTTGATATTCTCAATTCTACAAAAGATTTTGATATTCTCAATTCTACAAAAGATTTTGATATTCTCAATTTGACAAAAGATTCAGATATTCTCGATTCTACAAAAGATTCGGATATTTACGGGCCGCCAGTACAACCTTATATACCAGATGATCACGATATCACCGATCGTGAAGGAATTCTCAGGGAAAAGTTTATTCGTGATATTATCGAGGAGGATTGGAAGGGTACCGATTTCAATATCATGAATGGTCCTCGTTCTACTATTGAAATTTACGATGCTATACGTTCTTGTACTTACGATCATACAACAATGATTGACAGGCAGAAGACTGATCTTCTTACGAATAAACAGAGGATTGATGAGACGCGAAGAGACAATGTTGGCATTATTGATTCTCCGGAAATCGAGAAGAGAGGATCCGTATTAGATTTAAAATTATGGTTATTCCCGGACCTTTTGGGAATCAAAAATATATATGACACTGAATCGAAGTACGTACCAAAAAAATCGTTTTTACGAGAAGAACGAGACCGGAAAAAGATAGAGGAAGAAGAAGAACGGAAGGAAACAACAGAACAAGGAATAGGTGTTAGATCACATGTTCATAAAAAGAAAGGAAAAGAGCATAATCGGAACGATAAAGCCGGTAAAGTAGAAGATCAAAAAACTGGTAAAGTAGAAGATCAAAAAACTGGTAAAGTAGAAGATCAAAAAACTGGTAAAGTAGAAGATCAAAAAACTGATGGAAAGAAAAAAACTGATGAAAAGAAAAAAACTCATCAAGTTTTTGTTCAATACAAAGCGGTAGAAGGTATAGGGGAAGACAGTATATTCAAGCTGTCGGATGTTTGCAGGGTTATGTGCGGAATTAAGGATCCGGTCCAATATCTTTGGACCAATATCCACCAGGGAAATGTTAACCTGAATCTAATGTTCCTTCTTCTTCAGAAGACTAGCAATGAAAAGGCTAGCAATGAAAAGGATAGCAATGAAAGGGATAGCAATGAAAAGGAAATATGGGAAGAGAATATTCTTCGGGAGGATGTTCCGAGAAAGGTAAGCAATCGAAATGAAATATGGGAAGATAAAAACATAGTGATCCCCGAACCATATCGTTTATCAAGCATACTGGACGACCAATTCCTGATGTATAAAATCGTAAGTATTTCATTTAAGTTTCCAAATAAAGCCCGGGAATGGATAGATGAAAATCTTTATGATGGATCTGTGCAACGCGGGAAAATTCTGGGGGATGGAAAAAACATTTTGAGTTCCCTCAATTTAGAAGATCTTTTGCTCCCAAAACGTCGTAGAGAATTTCGAATCCTGAATCGGTTTGATCCGGAGAACGATCATGTAGGATTTTCCAATGGAAAAGACATACAAAATGACGAAGAACTCATGGAAAGAGACCAACATCTTAGCGTAGATACAACACAAATAATTAAACGTTTTCTTTGGCCTAGTTATCGATTAGAGGATCTTATTTGTATGAATAGATATTGGTTCAATACAAATGATGGGAGTCGATCCGCGATGTTGAGAATACGTATGTATCCCCTAACTTTCAATTGATAGATTTTTTGCGTTTTCGTCAACAACAACAACAACAAATAGATTGATTCAATGGAGTTTCTGGGCCAAAATTGAACCAATCTGTTCGTTCCGTTTTATCAATGCGATGTGAAAAGATTCTACATCTCCTATCGTATTTTGCCATAGGTCCAAAACCAAATGTTCCTCCAAGAAGATAGAAAGAATCCGACCAATTGTTCTTCAATAGAAATAAATGGTCGGAACGAATCAGAATTATTATATGGACTATGCAAATGAAAGAATGGATCTAATTCTTTTTTCTGACTCGAGAAAAAAAAAAATTCTATTCAGCTCCGGTAAAATTTGTTTTTTATGATCAAGAATTTGTCCATTAGTTCGTCTCTGATTCCCAATAAACAGAGAGGATCTGTTGAATCTCAGGTATTTTATTTAACCAATCGGGTCCTAAGACTTACCCAGCATCTGCAATTGCACGGAAGAGACTATTCATCCCAAAGGGGTTTGTGGAAAATTTTGGGCAAACGTAAGCAACTTCTGATTTATCTCTCCAAGAGGGATAAACTTCGTTACGATGATTTAATCGGTCAATTGGGTATTCGTGGGCTAAAAACCCGTTAATTTCGAAGTTTTGAATTCCAATCCAATTTTTAGAGATCCCGGATCCTAATTAGTCGTTCTTTTGTTCTCATTTATAAAACGAACCGGAGAGGGGTGACATATGACCATGCTTGCTGAAAGACCCCCTGATGGTAAGTATGGGTCCTGGTCCTCATTATCCATCGATAATGGATGTTCTTCGACTTATTGCTAGATGGTAAAGATGTTATTGACTTTGAACCTCTATCAGATTATTTACATAGGGAGGGATGGGATCAAATTGTTTAGAACCGAACAATAGTCCAATATCTCCCCTATGTAACGCAATGGGATTATTTAGCTACTATGTTCGCAGAGGCAATAACGGTAAATGCGTCGAAAAGATCGATCGGGAAATATGTATCCCGAAGGGCTAGCTATAGCAGAGTGATTATGCTAGAGGTAGATAAGGTCACTTTTTTTTAGTGAATGCGATCTCATAATATTGGAAATTCTCGCGCACATAATGAATCCACCTGGATCTATTTTTCGTCCCTCTAGTAAGTATGATGAGAAGTATCATTCTATTTCTGATCTTATAATAAAAGGATCATTAGATAATGGAAAATAAGAAACTCAATAGAACTTTTATATCTGAGAAGATAAAGGTATAAGGAGTTGATCTATTATGCTCGAGCATACACTTATTCGAGTTCGAGGTGCTTTCTTCATTATCTATTGGTATTTATCTGGTCACGAGTCGGAACATGGTTAGAGCACTTATGTTTCGCCAATACTGCATGCAGTCGATTCAAATCCAGTAGCATTTTCGGGTTATCTTAGAATATAGTCGGCGAGTAAGGGGGGACATCTTATCGATCTTTGTTATAGCTATTGCAGCCGCCGAAGCAGCTATTTAATCACCTACTGACATCGTATCATATAATCAACTCGTATCGATCAATTTCATTTGTCGAAATGGTGATAGAGTATCGTATATATAATCTATAGATTACGAATCGGTATATCTATTCCTATCCAAAAAGATTATGGGTATATATCAGAAGATATATCTATTCTATATGACTAGAATCAATCGAAATCTCTATAGTATTACGATCGATCAAAAACATGATTGATCCATATCAAACTCATTATGAAAATTACCTATCATGATTGGACCTTATTCGGGGTGATCTAGAGGGATCGAAATGATCAAAATATCTTTGTCCCATTGAAAAAATACAGAATCTTAACATATTGGTTCCAAATAGAATTTATAGTACAATTATTGATTCTTTTATATTCATAATATCCCGTTATTAGCCATCTTTATTGGGCATATATTAGAAGATTTGGCTATATATGATCTTATCAAATGAAAACTTTTTACTAACTAATGGAGATCCAATGGCACATTCGGTCAAAATTTATGATACATGTATTGGTTGTACCCAATGCGTACGAGCTTGTCCCACAGATGTATTGGAAATGATACCTTGGGAAGGATGTAAAGCTAAGCAAATTGCTTCTGCTCCAAGAACAGAAGACTGCGCAGGTTGTAAGCGGTGCGAATCCGCTTGTCCAACAGATTTCTTGAGTGTACGTGTTTATTTATGGCATGAGACAACGCGCAGTATGGGTCTAGCTTACTAATCAATATGCACAATAAAAAAGGTTAAATCCATCTCATATTTCTTTCATTCTTTTTTTTTTTTTTTCTCCACTGATAAAAACCCATACTTGAGATCTTGGATCAAGTATGGGTTTTTATAGAGAGATGGAAAGTATCTTCTATAATAAGTGAATTACCCTGGCTCGATCAACAATGATTTGTTAGTTTGCCCATATCTGCAGGTTCCTTAATCCCATTATTTGCCCACCCATAGAGGGAAGGAATGAGCTGATTCGATGATATACTCTAGGTAAGAACTCCTTTTCATTACCTATACATTCCGTCCGTTACCATTTCCAATTCGATAATTCATTGATCCAATTGAAAGAAAAAAGAGTCTAACTGGATAGATTTTATTGATTTTCATTGGAGATTGGGAATTGGCGGACTTTCCATTGGATCTATTTGACGGGATTTTTTACCACTTTTGCCATTTCAGTTGCTTGGCCAGTTACTTCAAATCTTCGATCGTTACATTTACTGATGTTATGCAATGTACAGTGGCCAATTAGGATCATTTGCTTCTCGAGATATTATGCTTTTCTTTCCTATGCGGGAGCTGGAATCAATTTCCGTTCACCCACTTCTATCCGTACGGGGGGAGGGAAAGACGTTTATATTTGGACACAAAGTTCATTTCGTACACTGCGAGTGTTCTATCTTTCCCCTAATCAGAGCTTGAAGTATGGGTCTCTAGGGATCTGATAGACCAACATTAGGTTCAGGAATATTGGATAATAAATAGTATTCCGTACTACTGGAAATAGTATTCTATTTAGGGTTCTTCATCACTTATGCAATCAAATCGCCAATTTTTTCCTTACATACCTGGTTACCTGATACTCATGGGCAAGCGCATTATAGTACATGTATGCTTCAATAGCCGGAGTTCCATTTAAAATGGGAGGATATGGGTTAATCCGAACATGGAATTGCTACCTCATGCTCATTTTATATTTCTTTTTGCTGTGGTTGGTAATGATAGGAGCGGTTCAAATCGTCTATGCAGCTCCAACATCTCTGGGTCAACAGAATTGGAAAAGGAGGATAGTCTTCACTATCTCATATGGGATTTTTCATTATTGGTTCCATGGCAGATACAGGTCTCAATGGATCCATTTTCAAATGATATTTCATTAATCCATTGGTGCGGCATTTTCATTCTTAGCGGGAACAAGTGACGATAGGATACATTTCTTCTTCTTGATGAAATAAATGGTAGGGCTATACTAATAGCTAAAATACTATATCCGGTAGTTTTTCAATGGCTTCTCTTGCGTTACCGGAAATCAGTGGTTTTATGGCAGAATCTATGAGATTTTCTTCCCGAGAAAAATGACTGTTTATAAATCAATCTTCTTCGACCTTGAAAATCGAATCATTGGTACTGCAATAGCGGCAATTGTAACGATATTCACTCCCATCCACTTGTTGTCTATGTTACGTCGAATATTCTATATAAGTTGAAAATGTGACCAACCCTTATTTAACGGATTCTGGACCAAGAGATATTTTAATCCTGATCTGTCTCTTTCTACCAATAATAGGTATTGGTGCTTATCCCGGTCCAGTTCTCTTTCTATCAGATTATTGGATAGAAGTTAGCTCATCTCGATCCTTCCATCCATGAAATGAATGGCAAAAATTTATTTTTGTACTTTCCGAATAGATTCTTATCTATATAATAGAATTAATAGGATCCAATTCTCTTTTGAGAAATGAATGGAATGGAGCGAATCAAAAATGAAATTATTTCTCTTTTATTTTGAGAAAATATAGTTCAAGTTATTTCAAGTAGTGATTCCATCATTCTATAATCAATCTTTGAAATAACTTGGACCAGTTATTGATGTCACTTATCACTTACATAAAGGAACTGGATCGAATCTATCCTTCTTTTTCCCTCCGGGAATTCGGTCCATTTATGGTTCCAACCATCCATAGCTGTGTAACCCTATTCCTAATAGATCGACCCCCAAATAACGGATCCAAACTATAGAAAATCCTAAAGAAGCCACAATTGCCGGTTCCTCACCCTGCCAACCCTTATTCATTCTAGTATGCAGATAGATTGCGAATATGGTCCAAGTAATTAATGCCCAAGTCTCTTTTGGATCCCAGCTCCAATAAGATCCCCATGCTTCATTGGCCCATATTGCTCCAGAAAGAGTACCTATGGTTGAAAGAGAAAAACCGGGACCAATCGCACGATAACTCCAATGATCTAATTGTTTAATCAATTGACATTTACGATAATTCGTTGATGAAAAATCAAAAGTGTATTGCAAATCACTTTTTTGTTTTTCATGTGAATAAAATTTTTCATTGGGAAGAATGGATCGGGAAAAGAAATTGTCCATCGCACCAAAAAGAACCTGTCTATTTACTCCGGACATAATCACTAGAAGAGCTATTGATGCTAGGGATCCACATAAAAGGGTTGCATAGCTGAACAATATCATACTTACATGCATCATTGACCAATGAGATTGTAGCGCGGGTACTAACATTCCGGATCGTTGCATTTCCTCCGGAAGACCTAAAGTAGCAAAACCATGAGTTAACATAGCACTTGGCGCGGTGATTGCACCTAACCACCGATCATCCCGGTTCCGTACTTCTAGAACTATATGGAGCACGGATGAACTCCAGGAAAGGAACATGAATGATTCATACAAATTACTCAACGGTAAATGTCCCGAATAAAGCCAACGAGTAATTAATAATCCCGTTGTACAAAGAAAAGTAACTATCATGCCCTTTCCTCCCGAACTACTTAGTCCTTCAATTCGATAAACTAAGGTTCCCCAATAAATGAGAGTGACAACCAAAATGAGAGAAAAAGAGATGTGAGCCAATATATGTTCTAAAGTTATGAATATCATAATCAAACCCATTTATTCATTTTATTCCCGAATGAGATCTATGATGAAAAGATAGGATTGATCTATCACAATGGAAATAGATTGAACAGATATTGCTACATAGGAAGAAGTGATTGATGAGATCTTCCTGGAAAAATGCCGCCACTCGGATTTGAACCGAGATGCTCTCGCACTGCTTCCTAAGAGCAGCGTGTCTACCAATTTCACCATGGCGGCTTCGTAGGGACCATACTAGCTTATTTACACCAGATCGTCAATGTTATGGAACGTGTCTAGCAGAGGGAGTAATCTGTGATTATAACAGATGTCCAAATAAAATAGAAGTTCGAGCATTGACATTTGAATCAAATTTATGTTGGTTAATGGTTATAACGGAGCATGGCGCAGCTTGGTAGCGTGCCATCTTGGGGTGATGGAGGTCGTGGGTTCAGATCCCGCTGCTCCGAAAGAGAATGGGGAAATAGTAACATGCCTTATCGAACAAAGAATATCTGTCAATTTTCGCTCACGATGGGAAGAATCGGAGCAGCTAGATTCCAAACAAGAAAGAGAGATACATGGTTATATCATCACTTTCCAATCTGGATTATTTGATCATATACATATCTAGAACGAAACCATTTTTCTGAGATCTCCCGTATGATTATTCTCCAATATCCTGTTGGACTTTTCAATTTGAGAGGAGACATCCAAATATATTGATAGCTCGCAATAATATTACATACGAACTAATAGTACTATATACAGGCTGCTTATTAATGAATTGATCCTATTTTGAGCTACTGAGATGTAGAAAGGGGTTTAATCCATAGGATAAAAAATTGCACTAGATTACGCATCTATATTTTTGTCAGCTCATGTATCTCTGCCACAATGGTTTGGGCATTACGCATTATAAATGGTAGAGATACGAAGAAAGAGGATTCCTTTTAGTTCTCCTAAAGGATTTAGCACTCACTCTTTTCTATCCAACCATAAAGGAGGGAAAGAATGGGTTCAGACCCAATAAGGAGATGAATCATTGGGAGGAGCAGAAGCAGAAGAAGGATGAATTTAGATATTTGAAACTACGAACTAGTAATTATTCGCCATAGAGCAAAAACCTGTATCTATTACGAAATGCACGAGTGATTCCATAATGAAATAATATCATTCCCATGCATTATTCCGTAGGTTCTGTGCCATTATTTATAAGAAATAAGAAATCGTTTTGATCCTAGTTTCGGATCGGAATGGATGGGGATGTTTATAAGGTTGAGCTACCGGAAATGTAGCATAATGGTAATGCTGAAGTTCGTTCAGGATCCTTACAAAAAATGATGAACTCTAATCCCTTTCCAGTGGGAAGGCGGAATGGATAGAGGAATAGTGGATAAATTCCCCATTTCTCCAGATTGGCTGAAGGGAAGTACTGTAGTGGAACTAATTAATGACCGTGTCCCTTTCGTACGACCACCCTTGGGAGTACCCGAAGAAAATGATTTCTTTCGCATCACCGTTCTCCAGGGTCCTGGAGGGTGGTGTCGTATATTCGCTCGTGTTGTGCTACGGATCATCCAAATCAATTGATGTCAATTTTGATTCGGATGATCCAGAGGAATCATCATTGGCTATGCAATAAAAACTTTTCGAATGACCGGTGGAGATAGACTTAGCTAAAGAAAAAGCTTTTATTGCGGCCCGATATGCTTTTCCCTTCCGAACATTTTTACGAATTTTTTTCTTGGATCTAGAAGTACGTTTTTTTGGAACTGCCATAAGGAACAATGGGTTTAATTCATATATTGTGATGTGAAAGACATCTTCTGTATTTCATTTATTCATTTCTCTCGTGGAGAACTCAACATATTCTTTATCGGAATATGCTGCAAATTGAATCAATCCATTCTCTCGACGAAAACGCAAAAGAAATTGAAATAGATGAGAATCTACCAATGGAAATTGAAAGTTCAATTTCCATTATATATTATCATCCATTATATATTATCATCCATTTTATAGAATATATTCATATAACGATCGATATCGAGGGAATATCTTTCTAATCCTTCTTGTTCATGTTCCTGTCATATCCTGAATTGAATTTAATGGGATCAGAATGTTCTATGGATTGATTGTAAGATCTTTTCAATTGGAAAGACAGGAAAAGATGCGGAAGTATCAACCAATTTTGAGTGAAAGGTTTTAAATATTCTTCCGATGTTTCATTTCCAAGTTCCATAACGTTTATATGTATAGGAAATAGTTTCATCAAATAGAAATTTTTTCTATCAATCATACTACTTTTATAATTGAAGTGATATGTGAGGACCGATAATGTAAGTACTACTATACCTTTGACCAAAAAATATGGATTGCTTTTACGTAGATCGCGTAAAAGCAACGTACTGATAATTCTAAGGTCAAAGAGCTTTAGAAGGCGCTCCCGGTGCGAAAGGATTTGAATTAAAAATCTCACTAAATTGGATTCGGTCCATGGATTGTATAGAAATTGATAACTTTTGATCTCTTCCAATTTCACTATCCAGGATCTTCTTTTTTTCATTTCTTTTTACCCCTTTTTTTCATCCCAATGAATAGAATAAATAGATTATTTAATCTTGATTTAATATAATTGGAACGCTCATATCAACCACTCAACTCACATGATATAAAGATCAATATTTATTGAATGAAATGAACGGAAACCCTTTTTGTTCATTATGACAATTTACATATCTTCCAATTGAAATATCCAGCTCCATTTTGGTCATTTCATTTATTCTTTACCCCAATTACAGGTAAAATAAATATCATTAAATACCATAAAAAAGAGCTCGTGTAAATGACACGAGCCTCTGGAGTGAAGAGAGCTATAAGATAAAAAACAAAAATTTGTTTGATGGAAGGGCTCACATTAGGTTTAGGGATAATCAGGCTCGAACTGATGACTTCCACCATGTCAAGGTGACACTCTACCGCTGAGTTATATCCCTTCCCTACCTTCATCTGGAAGGAGAACTGACTTATGAATAATAACTTACCAAAGGGTCGAGAGACTCAACACCACTATCCCACTATTTTCTCTCGAACAACTTGAAGCCAAACCTTCCTTCTTTTCACACTACTACGAAAAGAAAGAATGAGAAAGAAAAGATTGGATACTATTCTGAGTGAATCCTATCGAAAATAGGATTTCCTACTGATTTGAACCATAACATATGGTCCCGTAAAATCAGTAATATTTTACCTATCTCGATCAAGCAAGTTTGACATGAACATGTCAAATATTTTGTTAAACATATTTGATCCGATCTAGCACTAGTGCGTGCGGAAAGAACCAAAGATTGGTTGGAAGAACAAGGAGAACAGGATCGAGTAAAGATTATACAGAGATGATACGGATCAAAAATTTATTCTTGCACCCAGGATATTACTGTTTTCGAAAAATAAGATCTACTTTTATCTCTTTTTCCATTCAAAAGTTCCGATTTGTTTCCACTTCGAGACCCCAAAAATGAACAAATTTTTGCTCTAAGGAACACGTACAGGATCCATCATTACAGAACAGAAAAGAAAAGAGAAGACCCTATGCAACTGTTAACTACTTCATATAAATACATTGATATCCTCTCGCCTAGCGAGCAAATATTGACCTCCGTGGATGGAAATACTTCTTTATCTGGATCGATGTGAGAGTAAAACTACATTTCCAAAATCCATGTTGTCTCTTCGGAACAGGTTGACCCCTTCGCTCTCTCGTGGTACAATCTTCTTCCCGCTGAGCCCCCACTTTTCCACCGGTCCACAGAAACAAGATATAGGACTGGTGCCAGCAGTTCATCAGTTCATCATAGGAGAAAGGACTCACCGGGCCAGATCATTGACTAATCAGATCAAAAAGAACTTCCTTTTCCGTATACTTTCCCCGGCCATATCGATTGCTATTCGCGGGCCTTACGCAGTCGATCAGATCATATCTCAGATATATATATATATATCCTTCAACATAGGTCATCGAAATGATCTTGGACGACCCCAACCAAAGCACGAAAGCCAAGATCTTTCATGAAATTGATTCCTGCTCGAATTCGAACAGTGTATAACCACATGGATAAGCTCACATTAACCCGTCAATTTCGAATCCAATTTGTATTTGGAGGAATGATATTTCGAGATATCAAGAAGGAATTAGCATTTCATAATGTCGATTCATACAAAAGAGTATTTCTTCAGACGCTGTACTTATAGGATGGGAATAGAGAAGGAAGAGGAAATCCCGAAGATTTTGCATAATCTTTTTGACCAAAAAATATGATTCAGTAGTTTTTTGTTAGAACACGAAAACGTGTTTGACTCAATTGGTTCCAGTGACTCTTTTAGACATAATGCATGAAGGAAGGGAATATGAAGATTCTCGAACAATGAAAAGAATCCAATCTATCCTACTTCGAAAAAATTGAACGAGAAGCCGTATGAGGTGCAAATCTCATGTACGGTTTTGTAGAGTGACAGTGAAGACAACTTATCTGTCAACTTTTCCACTATCACCCCCAAAAAACCAAACTCTGCCTTACGTAAAGTTGCCAGAGTACGATTAACTTCTGGATTTGAAATCACTGCTTATATACCTGGTATTGACCATAATTTACAAGAACATTCTGTAGTATTAGTAAGAGGAGGAAGGGTTAAAGATTTACCCGGTGTGAGATATCACATTGTTCGAGGAACCCTAGATGCTGCCGAAGTAAAAGATCGTCAACAAGGGCGTTCTAGTGCGTTGTATATTCTTACTTATCTAAGACTTGTATCATTTCATGATGATGCCATGTTAATTGCTAGGAACATGTGAAGTATATGGCTAACCTAATAACGAACGTTTTGTAAGGGGACTAGAGCAGGCTACCGTAAAACAAACGATCCTCTTTTTCAGGAGATTTGGAACTATTATATGTCCAAGGTTCAATATCGAAATCATTTTCGAAGTTTTCCCTGATTGTTTCAACAGAAAATTCAAAATACCTTGACCTTTTTAGAACAGGTTCGAGTCAAATAGCAATGATTTGAAACACTTTTTTTATACACTATTTTGTAAACCTAAGGACTTGATGGTATAGATATGTAAAATACAGGATTTCCAATCATAGCAAAAGAAAGAAAGAAAGGGAACGGATACTCAATCGAGAGTGAGTAAACAGAATTATATGCATAAAGAATATATCTCATCTATGCAGATAGAATCATGTGGAAAGCCGTATTCGACGAAAGTCGTATGTACGGTTTGGAGGGAGATCTTTCATACCTTTAGAGATCCACCCTACAATATGGAGTCAAAAAGCCAAAATAAATGATTTGCAGCCTTTATGAAATAGATTCTTGAACCTTTTTCACACTCATGTCACGGCGAAGTACTGCAGAAAAAAAAACTGCAAAATCCGATCCTATTTATCATAATCGATTAGTTAACATGGTGGTTAACCGTATTCTTAAAAACGGGAAAAAATCATTGGCTTATCGAATTCTTTATCGAGCCATCAAAAATATTCAACAAAAGACGGAGAAAAATCCACTATCTGTTCTACGCCAAGCAATACGTAGAGTAACTCCCAATGTAACAGTCAAAGCAAGACGTGTGGGTGGATCGACTTATCGAGTTCCCATTGAGATAAGATCTACACAAGGAAAAGTACTTGCCATTCGTTGGTTATTAGGGGCATCTCGAAAACGTCCGGGTCGAAATATGAATTTCAAATTGAGTCACGAATTAATGGATGCTGCCAGAGGGAATGGCAATGCTATACGCAAAAAGGAAGAGACTCATAGAATGGCAGAAGCCAATAGAGCTTTTGCACATTTCCGTTAATTCATAAACAGGATCGATATTTACCTATCTATATAGTGGATTTACATATCCTGATAAATTAGAAATTAATTCCCGTTCGGATCGGGATTTATCAATATGTTTATCGGAACAAAAGAGAAAAAAGAAGAAGAAAAGAACATAAATCATAGATAGAGAAACTAAGCCCTCTTGGGAAAGCTTCCTTAAGAAAGAAGGAGATAGAGTATGGAGGAATATTCGATCCTATTCATGAGGATTATGTCAATCTCCTATTCCGAAAATTGCAAGTTAGAAACTATTTCTACTCTTTCGGAGATTGAATGAAATTACTAATTTATGATCTGACATGTACAAAGTGAAAACTTCATTTTCAATTATACCCTGAGATCATTTGAAAGAGTTTCATTTGCTTTTCTTCCATTCTGGTCTATGGTCTTTCTTGGCTATATGGTCTATCCAGGGGAAAGATTGAGCTTCAAGAAATAGTAAATGGTCTCATAGATACACAAATGTATAACTCTCCAGGAATTTTGATTGCGCTTATATCCATAACTGTAGGAATTGGATCCGAACTTTCTCCAGTCCCTTTTCATCAATGGACCCCTGACGTATATGAAGGAGTGCGATTCGTTTTACAAATTATTACCTCTATTTTATTATAGAGGTAATAGATATCTCTATTTCTTTTTTATCAATGTTTCTATCTCTAAAAACTCTATGGACATGTGGAAAAGAGAAAGAAAAGGACTGTTACCCCTACCCCCACTCGGACCAAGACATCACTTAAAAAAAAAGTGTGTTTTTTTTTTTTTCAAATATTTTTTGTCGAAATAACAATTAAGGTAAAGCAAGGTCAAAAACAACTAATATCTTTGAATGAACAAAGATATTTTGCAAGAGAGATTGGTAAGACCAAATCTATTGATTCAATAGATTTGGTCTTATACATGCGCGAGGAAGGGAATAAAAAAGGAATCAGATTCTTATTTTATTCCTTCTTTATCACCTAGAAACCGTGCGAGGTTCGAGTCCCATGCACGGTTCTGAATGAGAAAAAGGAGTGAGGGATTCTCTTTTCGACAACTCTACCATTCGTTTCTTTTCTTTCGTTCCGAAAAGAGCTGCTCTAGCCGCTCGAATCGAATTTTCGATGTTCGTTCGTTCCTATCTTCATCGAACGAACGCATGGCAATAGATATATATGCACATAGAGATATATCTATTGAAATATGGATATCTGACCGCTCCGTTCTAGTCAGGAATAGATATCATAGAATCGAACCTGTTCTTTACAGATTGTTATTTGGTACCATATTCAATTCTTTAGGTTTCTATTGAATCTAAAAAGAAAAGATGTTTAGTCATCTTTTTTACGTATATTTCTCCAGATAATGAAAATTAAAATATAAAAAATTGGATTATATATAATTAACCTATATGACCGATCGATATCAATACTCGAAGACGCTCTCTCTAACATAGATTCTATATTCATTTTACATATCAGGATATTTTGAATATATATAATATATATATATATATTAATGGACTAGGATTGACTCACTTTCGGGATGCCTTGATGGTGAAATGGTAGACACGCGAGACTCAAAATCTCGTGCTTAAGAGCGTGGAGGTTCGAGTCCTCTTCAAGGCATAATATTGCTCATGCTTATTGAATGAGCAATTCAATGGTAAATCTCGTACGAGAGTATCTCAATAAATTGAGATAGATTCCCTTCGTATCTGTTGATACGAGGTATTCCGACGATTACCTACAAGTTCAAGTGGAATAGGACAGTGGATCACAGGCAGGATCTTGGAGATCTTCTCTATCTAATGAGATAGTCCATTCCGAAAAGGTCCACCCTCGTATTATGAGGTATATTTCATTAAGGACACAGATTGAGAAGATCTTGCAAGATAAATAGATTAACCATATACCCCTCTCAAGATCTTGCAAGATCCGGGAGTTGTGACCGAACCTCAACAACTATATGCATGTCGGATTGACTCTATCCTTTCCTCTCCTCCGAATAGTGTGGGAAGAGAGAATGCTAGACTAGAACCGAAATCTAGAAAATAAGGAGTAAGCATAGTCTAGTAGAGAATATCTCATTAGGTTAAACAGAATTGGCTTGTCTTTACTATGCTTACTCTTACATGGTCGAGATCTCGGAGTGAAGAACCTATCTTCAAATTAAAGATCTATCAAGTCTTTTTTTTTTTTTCTCCAACATACTTACTATTCTTGGACAATACCAGGAAAGGATTCATTATAGGATCTTAAATAGGAGCATATGTAGAACCTCTCATTGGTTTCCACGACCCTACTGCCCGGTCAATTTTGTTTTACTTCATTCCATATTCCATTGCTCTTTCATCGATTATTACAGATTATCCCGGCTGATGTCAAATCTTAATCCTGTTGTATGAATTGAGTGTTCAATTTCATTCGGAAAAAGACATTGATTCTCCGACAATGTCCTTGTCATTTGATCCAATAACATTCTGTTAGATAGGAACAGATTGAATAAATATTGATAACTCTCAGATAGAGTATTATAAAGAAAAGATTCATTAGATAATAAACTATTGGTTCCGAGCCATTTTTGGCGATGAATTAACGATTCGAAGCGGTAAAACTTTTCTCTCTTATTTCCGATTAACCAACGTTGATATGCAAATATAGGATAATGTAGCTCCATACGTTCCGATCGGATACTCAGTGCTTGAATGCGTTTGAAATCCTCAAAATGTTCCTTTCCTAATTGTTTCCACGAATTCATGAACAAAATCGAATTGTTAATGAATTTTGAATTATATCTACGAAAAAAATGGTAGTAACTTTTTTTAGGGAAAAAACCATATTTTGATGTTCTTCTCATTGAACCATAAGTAATATAAAGCCTTTTCAGCAGTTCTTCATTTGTGAAAAATTCTCGGCGTGAAAACACAAGGCACTCTTCTTGAAATAGGAAGGGATCCCAAAGAAATCGTCTTCCTAGAAAGAACATGGGTTTCTTAGAGGATTTATATTGCATCGGATTCGGATATTTTATAGAAATTTTAGATCTTATCATCTGCCTTTTTTTAAACGATCTGAACTGATACGAAGATCTAAATGAATTGGGTCTTTTTATACGTCTTTTTGTACCTCTTTTTGTACGATCGAATCGGTTACTGCGAAGAAAACTAAGACGCCAGATCCTAGGAGCCCAAACTATGTTATTTATGAATTCTTCATCCATATCCCTATCCATTTGTTTTGGGTCGAGAGTTTCTTTTTGTTTTGAGTCGAAAGTTTCTTTTTGTTTTGCGTCAAGAGTTTCTTGTAGAAACTTTAATTCATATTCTTGAAGAAATCGTATCATATCTAGATGATTTCTCGTTTTGGGCTGAGGAGCGAATGTGCTCTGATCCTTATCGAACGTACCCCGAAATCTTCCTAACCATGGAAATTCCACCAGAAGACTTTCTAAAAGACTAGAAGCTAGATCGAGATCATGCTCAGCGGATCTATCGAGAGTAATGCAATTCTCGATATTTCGTTCCGATATAGACCAAGAATCTCGAGCCGCTGATCCGGCCAAGCAACCCAAAATATGGGGAAGTATGGTCAATTCCTTCATAGTTGTTTCGGCAATCGAAGGTTCTAAATACCATTCGGACAAATAACAAAACCTTTTCTTCCATAATTCCTTTTTGGTAGATAGATGATTCAGGGGAGAATTCCTTCTAAGTGTATTTTGTATAAAAGCCTTTCCTACTTTGTAGATAAGTCTTTCATAAGTTTGACCGGATCCAACCTGATTCTCCATAGATTTCCAATTACAAGTTTGCCTAAAAAGAGCTGATCGAATCGTATTAGTGTCTATAACGGATTTCTTTCGGGTAATACTTATTATTAAGGCTTCATTGGCCAGTGCTGCTAGATCTCGTGCATCAGAACTTATGGTTCTAGATCCAAATTCATCGGAACAGGACAACTCTTTTTCCGAGTAGAACCCTTTACTACATAAAAGAATAGGAAATTCCCTTTGTCGTTGTGGGATAACAAGCATTCGAATATTGATCGATCTATCTAATCGATTTGGAGCTATTAGGGCTGGATCCACTTTTTGGGGGATATGAGTCGGAGCAATAACAAGAATATTTCTAATAGAATCTCTATCATAATCTCTAGAGAGATGGCTCACTAATAAACCAAGGAAAGAGTCACTTAAGTCGAAATCAAGGAAAGCGTGAGTTAAGTCATTGACATTCAGTTCATGAATGTTTGGAATCCATATTATGCAAGGAGACATTCTTTTTGCCAATTCCAAGGTAAGATGGAATTGTCGCATTTTGTCTATTGCCAAATTAAAAAATTCAGTTTGAATAATTCTACTATCAGGGTAATTTAAATACTTACCATACAAGAACTTGTTCAGAGATATTTTGATTAAAGGAACATAAGAGTCTGCTGCTATACTTTTGACCAAATAGGATCGACCAGTTCCCATAGGACCTATGAGTAAAATCCCTTTGGAAAGTAATGATCCTGAGTGGAGTGATAAAGGGGGTCCATGAAATGGGGGGTTGGTTTGACACAATATTTGTGAAGAGGTTATCTTCTGACAAAAAGCAAAGAATACCCATCTTTCTGCTAAACAAAATGGATCGAACTCGTAATTCATTAGATCTTTTTGATAAGTGTAGGCCAAATATCGTAAGTGAATAAGTCCCGGCTGTCCAGTTATTTGATAATCAATTTCATTCTTGAGGAAATTATGACTGTAAGTCAAATTTGATTCAAATTGATAAATGTTTTTTTCCATCATTAGAAGCTGAACTAGTAATTCTATCTCTTTTTCGTAGATATCCATACTAGAACACCATTTGTTCCACTCTCTTATTATAGTTATAGGCGAATTAAGCTTTCTATTCTTCATCTTCCTCTTCATAGAAGAAGAGCTGGATGTGTCCCCTATATAAGATAACCAGAGATTAGGCACGAAAGGATTCATAAGTTTTTGCAACTCTATCACGTATGACGGATCCTTTAAATACTTGATGAGTTCAAAGTCTACTTTTAAATTGAGAAAGGTTAAGGAAGTCACTTTCAAATATTGAAGAACAGAATACCCAAGGACGAAAAAAGGGATAAGAATCCCATATTCTTCATACCTCCGAGCATTTAGTAATCTCAGATGTTTCCATATGAATGAAACTGATGACTTCTTTTGATCAACAGTACTAGATTCTAAAAACTCATTCAAAGGACTTAGAAAGAAAAACTTATTCAGAATGAATTTTCTGAATCTAAAACTAAATTGAAAAAGATTCGTTCTCAATTTCCATTGTATAGGTTCCCATAATGGATGATAAAGTTCCCACAAGATATTCAATTTATGTATAATATTATGTTTAATATCTCGCAAAATAAATACAAATTGATTACTCCCATGTAGTAATATCTCTGGAAGATTATCTAAAAGCATATTTTCAAGATATTTACACCCTGCAGAGGTAAAAAACCATGGCATATATGTTTGGAGCAAATCCCATTTTGAAAAAAGACTATCTATTCGAGAGATCCTATACATCTCCTGTTTCTTAACAGGTTCATTAAAACGTGGTGATAATAGAATATTCCGTTCCTCTTTAGATGAATTAGAAAGGGTACTCCTCCCATCTATGCCTTTGTTTCCAATTATGTTTTGAAAACTTTCGGTTACAAACCAATCTTGAAACATTTCCTGATTCTTATTGGGAAAGATTTCGGATAGTAAATCATCTTTATAAGATCGAGTTTGAATAAGATCCATGTTTGAACTGAAATCCTTTTTAAGGTACTGATCGAGGTTGTTCTCTTCTGAATCGGATCTATGGAAAAAAGGCTGGCAAAAAGTTTTTTCCAAATTGACTATTTGTTCTTTTGTTAAAGGCGTTATAGAAATCTCTTCGATCGAGGAAAGACATCCATTGTCACGAACGAATGGATTAAATCGAGTTAGTAAATTGAAGGATCTGTACAAGTCATAGATTAATACAAACGTTTGGTCACCACTTCGTTTTCGTTGTAAATATTTAGGTAAGAATATGTTAGATATTTGTGACTTGATGAATGAAATAGTCTCTTTCTCTGAGTGAACGGGTCCTATTTCACCAATGGGCAAGGAAGATAGATTGTTGTGGATGGACAAAAGATGAAATAATTGTCCATATGTAAGATTCTTCCTTCTGATATGGAAAGGATTAATATAAGAAGGAAGAATCTTCCTATAATTTGACCGAGGATGATGCAAATAATCAAAAAATTGGAGCGTATTTGCTCCGTGAAAATAAGCTCTCAATGAGCTCTGATCAGATAGTTTGATGGGATTCAACCAATTGTCTCGATCGTTGGATATCGTCGAAAAAGAAGTGTTATTGAACGATTCCATGTGATTCTTTTCATTATCGAATAAGTCAATAATCAATGGATAAATCGGTATCTTATTCGAAAAAAATGGTTTAATTGTTCCTTCATCAATCAATAATTTTGATCTTTTTGAAAGATTATGGTCATCCAAAAGAAAGGGTTTGAATTTTTTTAAATGAACGATTAGAGCACCAATTGGATCCAACAACTTATTTAATAGTTGATCATTAAGACTTTTGAGCTCATAAAAGCGAAAATCCAAAATTGAAATGAAAATATCGAACTTAGAGTTGAACTTCGAAATGATATCGAAGTTCGAATTTAAGATCTTCACAGTACTTTCAAAAAGGGAAGAAAACTTGAAATAATCTTTTTTGTTGGAACTTAGAGACCAACCAATTGAATCTTGATTAGTATTAGTACATGATCCAATTGGATCGAACACTATTTTAAAATAGTTTTGTTTAGAAAAAACATGTTTCAAATATTTTATAAAGTATTCGGTCTGATTGTACACATTCAAATTCCGATTGATATGTTTATCCGTTCGAATAATAGAACGGTTGAACCATTCTCTCTGACTTTTTCTCCAAATTGACGAATGCCGGTCAATTGTATCTTTCGTTACATTATGAAAACTTTCATTTTCTATCCAATTTGTTCGAATTTGATCCTTTAACTTGCGACTGGACCTTTTCATAAAATTGAATATATTCAATATATTTTCCGAATACCCGGAAATCTTATACCGAATGGATTCATACCAATGAAAAGCTTCAGTTCTATAATCGTTAAGAGGAGTTCCTATCTCCAAGCGATTTTTTGAATCGATTTGGCTCAATTCTTTGTCGATTATTTGATCTAAATATTCATCCTCTTTATCAGTAATCTTGAGTAGGACCCATAAAGATTGATTCTTCAATTTATCTCTGTGGTTGAAGATCCGATCCGATCTCAACGATCCATTTTTGTTGAGTTCATATAATTGATTCATGTGAGAATCAATATAAAAATCAATTTGATCATGAACCTGACTAGGCTTAGTTATTGATAGAGTGAATTGATCTATCATTTCCAGAACAATTTTTTTAGTTTTCGATCGAAAATTTTTGTGCAATATGTATTGTCCCTTGCTTTGATCACAGAATGCAGAAGATAGATTCAAAGGCAGAGTCAAATTCCGCTTTATAGATCCGGATCGGTGCATATAACTTGGCTTTTTAAGAATAATAGATCCGAGATCTGATGAAATAGCACAATTCGAGGAAGGATTTTCAATTTCAAAATATGTTTTGATCTTCCATAGATCAACTATCCTATTCATTAATGAATAGGATTTTGAATCCCTTAAATCTCGGGAAAAAACCTCTTGTTGCCTTTTCAATAACCTTTTGGATAAGTTGAAATCTTCAATGGGCTTCTCAGTAGCACTAGGACTACCCATATACGATTCATCTATTAGCAATATGTAAAAAAAAGAATAACGAATTGATTTTGTAAAATTATCAATGAATCTTTTCCTTTCCAAAGGAAAATAAATCTCTTCCGTATATCTTTGATCTTCTGTAAATAATTCTTTCGCCCAAGAGATTGGAGAATATTCTGATAAACGCTTTGAGGACAAATCTGATTCTATTTTTCTTTTTTCTCTCTCTTTTATTGAAAGAGAACAAATAATTGATCTTTCTCTTCGTTGCTCAATCTCCGTTTTATTTCTTGTGAATGGATCTTCACAAAGATCTTTTTCAGGTTCCCAATACTTATTTTCGGTTGAAATGAGAGTCGAATCGATCTTCGAGTTGATATCTTTCTCATCCTTTTCCGAATGAGTTTCGCTCGGTCCTTGATTCTCCGAGATCATCTCATCCTTCTTGTTCATGTTCCTGTCATATCCTGAATTGAATTTAATGGGATCAGAATGTTCTATGGATTGATTGTAAGATCTTTTCAATTGGAAAGACAGGAAAAGATGCGGAAGTATCAACCAATTTTGAGTGAAAGGTTTTAAATATTCTTCCGATGTTTCATTTCCAAGTTCCATAACGTTTATATGTATAGGAAATAGTTTCATCAAATAGAAATTTTTTCTATCAATCATACTACTTTTATAATTGAAGTGATATGTGAGGACCGATAATGTAAGTACTACTATACCTTTGACCAAAAAATATGGATTGCTTTTACGTAGATCGCGTAAAAGCAACGTACTGATAATTCTAAGGTCAAAGAGCTTTAGAAGGCGCTCCCGGTGCGAAAGGATTTGAATTAAAAATCTCACTAAATTGGATTCGGTCCATGGATTGTATAGAAATTGATAACTTTTGATCTCTTCCAATTTCACTATCCAGGATCTTCTTTTTTTCATTTCTTTTTACCCCTTTTTTTCATCCCAATGAATAGAATAAATAGATTATTTAATCTTGATTTAATATAATTGGAA